TTATATTAATTTCTAATTATTCTAATTATATATTATATAAATTATATATTCAAAAATAAATATGAAAATTAAAATATTAAAATAAAATAAAAAAATAATTATAAATAATTAATATGAAAATTAAATAATTAAAATATTTAAAATCGAAAAATATATTATTATTATATTAATATTATAATTATTATTATATTAATATTATAAATTAATATTATAATATTTAATATTAAATTAGAATTATAATAATATTTACTATAACGTAATTAACTTAATATAACTAATATCTAACTAATATAACATAAACATATATATTATTAACATATCAACAATATATAATATATAACAATATATAACATAACATATATATTATTAACATATAACATATATATAATATAATAATATAATATAAATATATAATATAAATATAATATAATAATATAATAATAATATAATGATTAATAATAAAGAAAAAAATTTAAAATAAATAAATATCAAAGAAGAAGGAGGATTTAAAATGCGAGATATAAAAACATATCTCTCCACGGCACCTGTGCTAACCACTCTATGGTTTGGGTCTTTAGCGGGTCTATTGATAGAAATTAATCGTTTATTTCCAGATGCCTTGTCATTCCCCTTTTTTTAATTCTAATTGAATTCTTGTCTTGTATTGATATGTGAAGAAATGAAGAAGATTTGAGATACCATTCCACGTAACATGGCTTCAATTTAGATCCCCTTTTCTTTAGGATAGGAAAAAAAAGTGTATCGAACCTCAGTCAAAATACAGTGAATCTACGATATAATTTGGGATAAAAGAAATAGAAATGTGGATTAGGAATTAGGATAGGAAAGGAATAATTCCTAGTTAGAAAAAATTGTATTACTTAATTATTACTATATTTAATATTCTTATATTAATATTAATGAACTTCTATTAATGAATATGACTCTCTTTCTTTATTGTTTTAGATTATAGTACTTCGAAGTCATTCGACTTCTAATAATAATAATATTTTTAAATTCCATCTCTAGTTAGTAAATATATATTTTTTATTTTATTTTTGGTTCGGATCAAAAACAAAAATGAGGAGAGTTAAAAAGTGAAGTCGATCCAAAATGAAAAGGAGGTCCATGGCCAAGGGTAAAGATATCAGAATTATAGTGATTTTGGAATGTATCAGTTGTGTTCGAAAGGGTGTCAATAAAGAATCGCCGGGCTTTTCTAGATATATTACTCAAAAGAATCGACACAATACACCCGATCGATTAGAATTGAGAAAATTTTGTCGCTATTGTCAAAAATATATGATTCATGGGGAAATAAAGAAATAGATGGAACAGAATGCATGTGTGATTTTTCCAAGGAGCGGGAAGAGTAAGAACTTGACATCTTCACATAGATAATACAAACCAAATCCGATTTTGGTCGGATCTTAAATGAATAAAAAAAAGTAGAATTGTATTTTCTAGATTATTTTATTTATATTTATATTATTTATATTTATATTCTAATTATTATATAATATTTCATTATTCTAATTATTTAATTATTATTATATTATTATAATTCTAAATTATTAAATTATAATTATATAATTATATATTTATAATTATATATTTATATATTAAGAATATTATATAATTATATATAAGATATAAGTATAAGAAATAAACAAACAAGGAATAAGCAAACCATGGATAAATACAAACAACCTTTTCGTAAATACAAGCGATCTTTTCGTAGGCGTTTACCCCCAATTGGATCGGGGGATCGAATCGATTATAGAAACATGAGTTTAATTAGTCGATTTATTAGTGAACAAGGAAAAATCTTATCTAGACGGATGAATAGGTTGACCTTGAAACAACAACGATTAATTACTATTGCTATAAAACAAGCTCGTATTTTATCTTCGTTACCTTTTCGTAATAATGAGAAACAATTGGAGAGAGGGGAGTCGATCCCTAGAACTACAGGTCCTAGAACCAAAAATAAATAGACATACTCCTCAAAACTCCAATAGGAACTCAAGCTCAGATTAATGTTTTGCTCGAAAAACCTAGAATCCCGAGTTGATTCTTGTGTTATAAAATGTTATAAAAAAGGAAAAATGGGTAATAAATTTTTTTTTGAAAGATGCTCGTTTATTTCAAATCTTAATTTCTTTTTCTTCTATCTTCCCGGAGAATGGACTCCGGGAAATTCTGTTTCAATCATTCTTGTTTCCTGTATAGTATATTCTTATATTCTATTAAGATTCTTTTATTCCTTTATTTGTATTTGATTGATTAATGATTTTATTTGAAATCATATCAAAACAAATCTTATTTGATAGGACTATTTGCACAAGTATTTTACGATTCAGAAGCAATTGTTTCTTGTACAGATTGTGTATGAATCTACTATAACTATAGGATACCATATCCTCACGAGTTACTGCATTTATCCGAGTGATCCACAAACGACGAAAATCTCTCTTTTTCCTGCTCCTATCTCGATGAGAGGAACCCAAAGCTCTCATTCTTTGTTGAGTACTCGTTCGAGTAAGTCTTGAATGAGCCCCTATAAAGGTTGAGACAAATAGACAAATTTTTTTTCGACGTCTTCGAGCTGTATATCCCCGTTTAACTCTGGTCATTAAATCAAATGAAACTTTCTTGAATAACTAATGTATTTATCTTCTTTCAGTCATACTTTTCCTCCGGTCGATTAATAACAAAACGGATTTTTCCGATATATAAAATATAAATTCCAATGGCTTTTGCTACTATGACCTTCCCGACCACAATTTTTACTTCCGGGTATCTTGCCTGTAAATAAGAAATTCTACTGCTGCTAAATAGTGGGTTTCCTCGTTTCTATGGCAACTTTTTAAACGGTGAGGTCCTCTCTATACACCGGAGCCTCTTCTTTACATTTCATCGAATTTTATTGTGAACTTGTATAGTTCACACTCTTTGGCTCTACCCCATCCTTTTTTCAATTAGAATTATTTTTTTTTCTAATTATAATTAGAAAGTAATAGTCCTTTTCACAAAAAAGCTATCCATACAGTGACGGCATTTAATTCTGTAAAGTAAAAGTTGGCTAGGTAGCTGACCCTGTTAGTCCGTTTTTTTTTTCAAGAATAAGAATAGGAGCATAACCCTTTTGCTTCTTATAAGACTATTTCCTCCGCTTAATGGATAACTATTTGCTACCAATGGAGAATTGCTTCTCATCTAAAACGGAGTGATTGGATTTGCACCAATAGAAACCATAAATTACATTACATAATATAATATAATAGGTAAATGATAGATCCTCATTTTTAGATAGTTATTTAGATAGTAAATTAAATGGCGGTCTTTCACTCTATCTATCCTATTCATTGGTAGTGTTCATTGATACTGGAAAATTTTTTTTCATTTCTTCAAACTCATGATCTGAACTGAACGAGTCGCACATACACCCTAGTACATGTTCCTCGACGCTGAGGACATCCTCGAAGAGCGGGGGATTTCGTGACATTTCTTATTGGCTGTCTTGCGTTTCTAATAAGTTGTTTAATGGTTGGCATGTCGTGTCTATATAATCTCATTCTAGATAGAATAGAGTGGGTTGGCTTAGATCGATCTTAACCTGATGGTTGATGATTATGAAAGATTTCTATTCACTATCAAATCACGGAAAATTCTAATTTTGAAATGGAATTCTATATTTATATAAATATAAAATCTCCAGTATTCTCATCTTCGACCGCTACAAGATCAACGATGCCATGAGCTTGGGCTTCTGTTGCTGACATAAAAACATCCCTTTCCATGTCTTCGGATATAACCCATAAAGGGTTGTACGTTCTTTGTACATAAACTTTTGTGAGGTTTTCGCGAATCTTCAACAGTTCTTCTGCTTCCAGGATAAATTCCCCTGCTTGTGCCTCATAAAAAGAACTAGCAGGTTGGTGAATCATAACCCTGATGATATTGATATAACATCATGAACGATTCTTCTATGCGTATCTCGCACGATTTGATTAAAGTAAGGGGGAATCAAAATAACAAGAAGAAATTAAACAACCGTACGGGCATATTTTGTACATTGCATACGGCTCTGTAATGGAATTTCTTTTTTCTTCCTTTCCTTTTGCAATAGAATTTCTTCTATCGAAAAGAAGAAATATAACTCATATGATCCAAATGTTTAGATGATCCATTTACCACCCTTCCTTTCGTAGTAGTAAAGAAAAATACTATGATGGTTCTGTTGCTTTATTTTACTTTATTATATATTTATTATATATTTATTATATTATTTATTTATTATATATAATTTATCTATTTTATATAATTCTATTTTATATAATTTATAATTTTAGAATTTATCTATTTATCTTGTCTGTGGTTTAGCAATCCCAAAGTTTCTTTTTGATACGATCCAAGAAGGATAAAATAAATTTTTCCATTTTTTTTGACTCTTTCTCTGATAACATAAAGATAAGAAAGAGACTTCTGGTGTGGAAGAAAAATGGTTTGTGACGCTGAAATTAACTCTTGACACATAAGATCAAGATCCAATTGGTAATAACCCTTCTTTTTCATACTATTATCTCAATACAAAATCTCATGTTAGGAAAAAACAATAATGGTTTGCTCATATCGAACTCGAAGTGCCATGCTATTATTACTTATTCTTTTTTTTTTTTTTTATTATTATTTGATTCATATTCGATAGAGCGAAGGCATAGTCTTCTTTTTTTTTATAAAAAAACTCATTGGCGCCAAGCGTGAGGGAATGCTAAACGTTTGGTAATTTCTCCTCCGACCAAAATGAAAGATCCCATTGAAGCTGCTAATCCCATGCATATTGTATGTACATCGGGTACCACAAATTGCATAGTGTCATAAATGGCTATTCCTGGTATTACCCATCCGCCTGGAGAGTTTATAAACAAATAAAGATCCCTAGTAGCATCTTCTATGCTGAGATATACCATGAGACCAGCAAGTTGATTCGAGATCTC